ATTTTCATTGTTACTGTTCCTGCTGTTAAAATGAGGTCTGCTTGCCTAGGACTCGACCTTGGTACTAATCCATAACGATCAAAGTCGAATCGTGAGCCTATTAATGAAGCAAATTCAATGAAACAACAACTGGTACCATAGAGAAGAGGCCATAAACTGGAAAGTCTTGACCAATTCGAAAGATCATTCAATGTAGTTGAAATAACTGAATTAGGGGATGTTTGGTCAAGTAATGGAAAATCAATCAAATTCATAACTGTCTCAATGTAATCTTTTCCTTCTTTTTTCTTTTTTTGATTGTCTGAATATTCAGCTAAGACCATTCCAATGCTCCTTTTCGCCATGCATAAACTGAACCAACAATTAGGATAAGCACGAAAATTAAAGCTTCTATAAATACGGATACACCCAATACATCGAAACTCATTGCCCATGGATAAAGAAAGACCGTTTCAACATCAAAAACAACAAAAACTAGAGCAAACATGTAATAGCGGATTCGGAATTGTACCCAAGCGTCTCCCATGGGTTCTATACCTGATTCATAACTAGAGAGCTTCTCTGGTCCTTCACTAATCGGAGCTAAAACTCCGGAAATTACAAATGCCAAGATAGGAATAGCACCTGATATTATTAGAAATGCCCAGAAAATATCATATTCGTGAAGCAGAAACATAAATATTACTCCTATTAATGTGGAATAGGCTGAATTATTCGATTTGAATTGAAAGAGTTTGTTTTCTATAGGGCATGTCTTGTTTAAAGATTCATACAACGGAACCCCACTTATATTTATTTTGCATTTAGATTCCATTTACATATAGTGTAGATATAGGATGCTCTTACACAAACAAAACTCTCTTACTTTGTCTCGGTTTCTCCCTAAAAACAAAATATAATAAAGTAATTAAATACAAATACTAAAATAGTATATAAATATACTCTAACTATAATAGTAATAAATAATACTACTAATATCTATCATATTAGTATAACTATGTTTTTGTTTTTATAGTTTAGTTAATTTTATTTCGAATTTCCAATTGAATTCATATATATTTATATTATATATTTATAATTTATATTCGAATTTCATTTCCATTGGGGTAAAATGACTAGGGATTTCTAGCATATTCTACTTGAAGTATTCTTTTCATTAAAATCCAGGTAGAAAATCGTTGCTTCTATTGATTCGATAGGAATACATAAACATAATCTAATACATCGAACGATTCTATTCTATTTTATCTCCCTTCTTTGATCCTAGATTTCATCTCTATTTTCCTTACTTTATTGATTTGATTCAATCCGTACCAAAAAAATGAGAAACTTGGAATCTGTACTATACTCGCGGATCCTCTCAGAAATAAAAAGAATCGAGTACTAAAGAAAGACCGCGATTTGGGAAGAACAAAAATACTTGTTACGGCAATAACACTTAGTAAGACCAACCGATGGGTTGGGTTTCGCTACAAAAGGGGTTTGTTTTGGAGCAAACTTACACTACACAATGAAAGATAGCACAGAGTGATAGAATCAGTCATCAGTGGAATCATAAATGATCTACATAAGATACTTCTAATAGAAAAGAAAGAATCACACATTGTTGAACAATTCGATAGACCAAATCCCAAAATCGACCCAACTCATAGAATACAGAAGAAGGAACATTGATACATTAGGGACCAATTCATTATCTCTGCATTATATTTGAAACAACCAATTTTATTATTGTTCGGCCAAAAACTAATTAGTCGGAGTCGGGGGACTTCCACAAATACAAGACCAACAAAAGAATAGGTACTAGATCCGTGTAACTTAAGTATTGTATTCGACTTGATTGGGTCAGAATGCAGTTTTTAGACAGAATCATGTCATGACTTTCACTTCATAAATTGACTGGGATTGGGTATACCAAAACAAAAATATATCAGTAACTTTTTGATCATGGACAGGAAAAAAGTCATATGTAATTCATCCATGAAGATTAATGAAAAAGGATAGGTATTTTATCCTAGATTTTGCAAATAGCGATTGGATCTGTTGGAATGAATTATTGTTTTTATTTTACTGTCCTTATGTATTGACATGAGCATGTGGTAATGCTTTCATTTCTATGGATAAAGGAACCTGTCAGTCCATAAACAAGTACTCATGAAGAAATGAAAACTATACTAAACTAAAATAGAATGTCTATACAAAAAAAAATGAAATGTGTTAGGGCTATACGGACTCGAACCGTAGACCTTCTCGGTAAAACAGATCAAACTGATTATTATCAAAATGATTCGAACTGTTTCAAAGACCCAACATGCATTTTGTTGCATTGGGCTCTTTCATCAACTGATTAATGTAAAGATCAGTTAGTCCACCATATTTTTTCTTTACAGGAAGATAATAAGATGGCTCCATGTGCTCTGCGATTCATCATTTGTATTCTGATCTAGGAGCAATACCAAAGTGTTTCAAAGAAGGGTTGCCTTGACTTAGGTCTGCCTCC